TGAAGACAATAAAGCCATTGTTTTGTTACGTTTCCATATTAAAGTAAAGTATAGTACTTCATTTTTATTTATTTTAATGCCCATTGGTGTTCCAAAAGTACCTTTTCGGAGTCCTGGAGAGGAAGATGCTGTTTGGGTTGACGTATAGTGCGACTTGTTAGACATATTGGTCATATGGGATTTCCCCGTTATCTCCCCCGATCGAGTATTCTCTGTTTCGCCCAATCCAATAGATATATATTCAATTCAATATTGTATTGATTGAACCATCAAAAATTCGGAGCGTGAAGCACAATTAGATCAATTCCTATTGGGGATCAATATTATCAATTAGAATAATTAATGGTTTACTTGGACTTAAAAAAAAATAAAGTATAAATAAAGTATCCAGGCTCCGTTCATAGAATACCAAATTGGGAATGGTAAATGGTAAGAGTAAAGTAATAGAATGGGAGTGTAAATGTAGTAATATTTAAATTAAATAATAATAATTAAAATAAAAAATATAATATATAATATAAATAAATATAAAATATATAAATTATAAATATTAAAATATTAATTATAAATTATAAATAATTATAATAATTATAAATATATAATAAATATATAATATATATATAATATAAATATAAATATTATATAAATATAAATATATAAATATATATAAATATAAATATTATATAAATATTATAAATATATATATATATATATATAATAATATATAAATATAATATAATTATAATATTAATATTATATAATTATATAATTTATATAATAATAATATATATATTTTATATTAATATAATTATAATTATAAATATTAATATAAATAATAATATTAAAATATATTAATAAATTTATTATTATTTATTATTAATATTATAATATTATTATTAATTATTAAATATTATTATTATAAATAATATAAATAAAATAATATAAATAAAAGAAATAAAAAATATAATAATAATTAATAATATAAAAAATATATAATATAATTATAAAAATATAAAAATATAAAAATATATAAATATATATATAATATAATTATATATAATTATAATAAAAATAATAAAAATATAATATATATAATATATATAATATAATATAATATAATATATAATTTATAATATAATATATAATAATATATTATACTATAAGATACGATTACACGATACGATGGCTATTCTTAGACTTACTATAGAGATAATCTCAAAAGGTATAATCTCAAACTGCCTACCAAGTAGTATAGATGAATACATCGAATAGTTTGGGGAAAGGCATGAAATGAATTGAAAAAAAGAAGTGGTACTGAAATCATTTGCCCTATATGCGCAAATTGAATTCGGGCAAATTTTCCCCCGGAGTAGAACAAGAACCTAAAATAATTGAAAGGACCCATTCAGGAACAAGAAAATTACATCGTGATTTGAATTTCGATGAAACAATACATCAATGAGAAGTTAGTTCAATAAGTTCATAAAATTCTTTTTTTTTCTATTTCTACATTATAGAATACAGGGAACGATAAGGAGGCCAAAACTCATGTTAAAAAAAGAAAAAATTAAAGAAAAGCAAAAAGAAAAACAGTTATAAAAAAACAGTAAAAAAAAAAAAAAAATAAAGAAATAGGACTGGAATCGACACATTGATTTTTTCACAATTCTTTTGAACCGTATGCATCCAAAGGTGCACGTACGGTTCCCCAGGGATACAATTTTGCCCTAATCAACCGACTTCATCGAGAAAGATTACTTTTTCTAGGCCAAGAGGTTGATAGCGAGATCTCGAATCAACTTGTTGGTCTCATGGTATATCTCAGCATAGAAGATGATACTAGGGATCTTTATTTGTTTATAAACTCTCCAGGCGGATGGGTAATACCAGGAATAGCCATTTATGACACTATGCAATTTGTGTCACCCGATGTACATACAATATGCATGGGATTAGCCGCTTCAATGGGATCTTTCATTTTGGTCGGAGGAGAAATTACCAAACGTCTAGCATTCCCTCACGCTTGGCGCCAATGAGTTTTTTTTATAAGACTATGCCTTCGCTCTATCGAATATGAATCAAAGAAAAGAAAATAAAAAATATAAAATATAAATAAATATAAAATATAATAATATAAATAATAAAATAAAAATAATAATAATATTATAATATTAATTATTAATAATATTAATATTAATATAAAAAATAAAATTAAAATACAAACAAAAAAAAAAAAAAGAATAAGTAATAATAGCATGGCACTTCGAGTTCGATATGAGCAAACCATTATTGTTTTTTTCTAACATGAGATTTTGTATCGAAATAGTAGTATGAAAGAAGGGTTATTACCAATTTGATCTTATGTGTCAAGAGTTAATTTTAGCGTCACAAACCATTTTTCTTCCACACCAGAAGTCTCTTTCTTAATGTTATCAGAGAATAGAGTAAAAAAATGGATAAAATGATTTTATCCTTCTTGGATCGTATCAAAAAGAAACTTTGGGATTGCTAAACCACAGACAAGATAAATAGATAAATTATATTTATATATATATATAAAGCAACAGAACCATCATAGTATTTTTCTTTACTACTACGAAAGTACGAAAGGAAGGGTGGTAAATGGATCATCTAAACATTTGGATCGGATGAGTTCTATTTCTTCTTTTCGATAGACGAAATTCTATCGAAAAAGGCAGAAAAAAGAAATTCCATTGCAGAGCCGTATGCAATGTACAAAAGATGCCCGTACGGTTGTTTAATTCTCTTTTTTTCTTCTTGTTATTTGGATTCCCTTTTACTTTAATCAAATCGTGCGAGATATACATAGAAGAACCGTTCATGATGTTATATCAATATCATCAGGGTTATGATTCACCAACCTGCTAGTTCTTTTTATGAGGCACAAGCAGGGGAATTTATCCTGGAAGCAGAAGAACTGTTGAAGCTTCGCGAAACCCTCACAAAAGTTTATGTACAAAGAACGGGCAACCCTTTATGGGTTATATCCGAAGACATGGAAAGGGATGTTTTTATGTCAGCAACAGAAGCCCAAGCTCACGGCATCGTTGATCTTGTAGCGGTCGAAAATGAGAATACTGGGGATTTTATATAAATTTTATATTTATATAATTCTAATTTAGAATTTATTTTATAATTCCATATTTCTATATTCCATTTCTAAATTAGAATTTTCCGTGATTTGATATTGAATAGAAATCATTCATAATCATCAACCATCAGGTTAAGATCGATCTAAGCCAACCCACTCTATTCTATCTAGAATGAGATTCTATAGACACGACATGCCAACCATTAAACAACTTATTAGAAACGCAAGACAGCCAATAAGAAATGTCACGAAATCCCCCGCTCTTCGAGGATGTCCTCAGCGTCGAGGAACATGTACTAGGGTGTATGTGCGACTCGTTCAGTTCAGATCATGAGTTTGAAGAAATGCAAAATTTTTTTCCAGTATCAATGACCACTACCAATGAATAGGATAGATAGAGTGAAAGACCACCATTTAATTTACTATCTAAATGACTATCTAAAAATGAGGATCTATCATCTACCTATACCTATTATGTTTATGTTATGGAATGGAATTTATGGTTTCTATTGGTGCAAATCCAATCACTCCGTTTTAGACGTTTTAGATGAGAAGCAATTCTCCATTGGTAGCAAATAGTTATCCATTAAGCGGAGGAAATAATCTTATAAGAAGCAAAAAGGTTATGCTCCTATTCTTGATTCTTGAAAAAACGGACTAACAGGGTCAGCTACCTAGCCAACTTTCAGAATTAAATGCCGTCACTGTATGGATAGCCTTTTTGTGAAAAGTACTATTACTTTCTAATTATAATTAGAATTAAAAAAAAAATTCTAATTGAAAAAGGATGGGTAGAGCCAAAGAGTGTGAACTATACAAGTTCACAATAAAATTCGATGAAATGAAAGAAGAGGCTCCGGTGTATAGAGAGGACCTCACCGTTTCAAAAGTTGCCATAGAAACGAGGAAACCCACTATTTAGTAGTTAGTAGCAGTCGAATTTCTTATTTTCAGGCGAGATACCTGGAAGGAAAAAATCGTGGTCGGGAAGGTCATAGTAGCAAAAGCCATTGGAATTTTTATTTTATATATCGGAAGAATCCGTTTTGTTATTAATCGACCGGAGGAAAAGGATGACTGAAAGAAGAGAAATCCATTAGTTATTCAAGAAAGTTTCATTTGATTCAATGACCAGAGTTAAACGGGGATATACAGCTCGAAGACGTCGAAAAGGAATTCGTTTATTTGCATCAACCTTTATAGGGGCCCATTCAAGACTTACTCGAACGAGTACTCAACAAAGAATGAGAGCTTTGGTTTCCTCTCATCGAGATAGGAGCAGGAAAAAGAGAGATTTTCGTCGTTTGTGGATCACTCGGATAAATGCAGTAACTCGTGAGGATAGGGTATCCTATAGTTATAGTCGATTCATACACAATCTGTACAAGAAACAATTGCTTCTGAATCGTAAAATACTTGCGCAAATAGCCCTATCAAATAAGATTTGTTTTGATATGATTTCCAATAAAATCATCAATCAATCAAATAAAGGAATAAAAGAATCTTAATATTAAAATTTTAATAGAATAAATTTAATTTAAATATAGAATATATAGAATATCTTAAATATCTTAATAGAATATACTATACAGGAAACATATACAGGAAACAAGAATGATTGAAACATAATTTCCCGGAGAATGGACTCCGGGAAGATAGAAGAAAAATAAATTAAGATTTGAGTAGTAGGAATAAACGAGCATCTTTCAAGAAAAAACAGATTTATTCCCCATTTTTCCTTTTTTATAACACAAGAATCAACTCTGGATTCTAGGTTTTTCGAGCAAAACATTAATCTGAGCGATTGGAGTTTTGAGGAGTATGTCTATTTATTTTTGGTTCTAGGACCAGTAGTTCCAGGGATCGACTCCGCTCTCTCCAATTGTTTCTCATTATTACGAAAAGGTAACGAAGATAAAATACGAGCTTGTTTTATAGCAATAGTAATTAATCGTTGTTGTTTCAAGGTCAACCTATTCACCCGTCTAGATAAGATTTTTCCTTGTTCACTAATAAATCGACTAATTAAACTCATGTTTCTATAATCGATTCGATCCCCCGATCCAATTGGGGGTAAACGCCTACGAAAAGATCGCTTGTATTTACGAAAAGGTTGTTTGGATTTATCCATGGTTTGCTTATTCCTTGTTTGTTTATTCCTTATCCTTACATATAAATTATAAATAAAATAATCTATAAAATATAAAATAAAATTCTTTTCATTTAAGATCCGACCAAAATAGGATTTGGTTTGTATTATCTATGTGAAGGTGTAAAGTTCTTACTCTTCCCGCTCCTTGGAAAAATTACACATGCATTCTGTTCCATCTATTTTTTTATTTCCCCATGAATCGTATATTTTTTACAATAGCGACAAAATTTTCTCAATTCTAATCGATTGGGTGTATTGTGTCGATTCTTTTGAGAAATATATCTAGAAATGCCCGGCGATTCTTTATTGACACCCTTTCGAACACAACTGGTACATTCAAAAATCACTATAATTCTGATATCTTTACCCTTTGCCATGAACCTCCTTTTCATTTTTGATCGACTTCACTTTTGAACTCTCCTCATTTTCTTTTTTATCCGAACAAAAAAAAGAAAATAAGAAAGAAGAAGAAAATAAAAAATCTATATCTATATTTACTAACTAGAGATGGAATTTATAAAAATTTTTTATTTTCTTATTATTAGAATTCGAATGACTTCGAAGTACTATAATCTAATTACTATGAATTACTATAACAATAAAGAAAGAGAGTCATATTCATTAATAGAAGAATATTAAGAATATAGTAATAATTAAGTAATACAATTTTTTCTAACTAGGAATTATTTCTATCCTAATTCCTAATCTCAATATTTCATTTAAGTATCTTCTTCTATGTTATATGTTAGAATTTCACCACCCCTAGACTGGATTCAAATTTCCATTTCTTTTATCCCAAATTATATCGTGGATTCACTGTATTTTGACTGAGGTTCGATACACTTTTTATTTCCTATCCTAAAGAAAAGGGGAGCGAAATTGAAGCCATGTTACGTAGAATGGTATCTAAAATCTTCTTCATTTCTTCACATATCAAAGAATTCAATCAGAATAAAAAAAAGAATGACAAGGCATCTGGAAATAAACGATTAATTTCTATCAATAGACCCGCTAAAGACCCAAACCATAGAGTGGTTAGCACAGGTGCCGTGGAGAGATATGTTTTTATATCTCGCATTTTAAATCCTCCTTCTTCTTTTATTATTATTATTTTTATTTATTTTTATTAATATTTTAATTTTATATTTTATATTAAAAATTTATAATTATTTATAATTATAAATATAATATAATTTATAATTTATATATAATTTATAATTATAAAATTATTTTAATTTTTTATTTTCTAATCTTATTTCTAATCTTATATAATTTTATATTTTATATTTATACGTTATATATTATATATATATATAAGTATAGGTTATATATTATATATATATATAGGTATAGGTTATATATTATATATATATATAAGTATAGGTTATATATTATATATATATATAGGTATAGGTATAGGTAGAGGAAAAAATAGGTGAAAAAAGAAGGATGTGGAAAACAAGACATGGATTTTGTACAATGACACTGTACAACAATTTTTAAAAATTTTTAAAAGGGATGTAGCGCAGCTTGGTAGCGCGTTTGTTTTGGGTACAAAATGTCACGGGTTCAAATCCTGTCATCCCTACCTATTCTTTCTCCTATGGACAGTTACGAGAGATTCATTGAGTAAGATCGGGGAAAATTGTACATAATTTTTGCATACTATATGTACACAAGACCCCCTTGGGGGTAAAAAAATATTTTCTTTACATCTTTACAATCGAATCTAATCTTATGGGATTATGGGATATAAGAAAGCGCTCTTAGTTCAGTTCGGTAGAACGCGGGTCTCCAAAACCCGATGTCGTAGGTTCAAATCCTACAGAGCGTGATTCCGTTTATGTTATGTCGAATTACAATGAAATAACTTCACAAAAACAAAGTATAATTGCAACTTTACAAAAACAAAGTATAATTGCAACTTTAATTTGACCTCCTACAAGGAGGAGGTCAATCAAAAAAATACAAAAAAAATAAATGTTACTCAATCAAAGGTCCAACTGATCACCGCGCCTGTATTGTAAATATGCAGTTACAAATAATCCTGTTAAAGTAATAGGAATTAGACCTAAAACGATTCCAAATAGAAAAACTTCAATCATTTCGATTTGTTTTAGGGAATAAAAAGAGAGGTAAGATCTATCCCTAAATATTAATCTGAATTATCCTTGAATCTCAATGACCAGGAATTGGCAATTGACTCGGTTAAGGAACCATAGAATACCGGAAATGA